GTAGGAAGTGATTTTAATACTGTAAATAGATGTATTTTGGGTTTGAAATGTTCAGCTCGAGGTTTTCCTGTTTACGGGGGTTTTCAGGAGTGTTAAGCGATCTCGGGAGAGTAGGGGGGTAGGGGGGTTTTAACGTGTAAAAAGAAACCCCGGGGCGTAGAATATAGGTATTTTAGGTGTGATAATAGTTGTTATGCTCTTGACATCCTAATATGCAATTCTTAATGACAAGTTCTTTATCATTAACTGTTCATTGTTTAGAGCAAGAAAAATATTTATGTTCAACCTTATTATGGAATATATACTGTATGCACTCTGAAATGTCAGATGAAAGGAAAACAGAAAAAAGGTATGAATGCCCTATGGAAACAACGCTCGGCATGGTGGGTAATCGCGTCATATGTACTCCACCATTAACTTATGCACATTGATATAAGAATATTGGGGAATTGCCATTTTATTGTTCCTGAAATAGGAACCAAATGCCAGGAATAGTTCAAGTTGTGAAACCCCCAAGGTTCTTGTCCCTCACCTTCAATAACAGTATGCATTTGTTAACCAACGGTTGGTGGTCTCTTACTACATTAATAAGTCTACCCTTTAATAATACTGTTGATAAAGATGTAAACTTTATTACTTAATAAGAACATGTGAATTTTAATTTTACTAATTATGATTAATTGATTTGTTCAAATGTTAATCTTAATTTCACTGTCATGGTTTAAATACTTTATTTACAATTTAATTAGTATTATGTCTTTTAGAACATAATTGGCTTAAAATGCCTAAAATAATTGTTTAAACATGTATATGTCATTACACCATTAATATTAATATTATGGTTACTATATATTAATGGTGTAAATACATATATGTACGAGGTATAAGGATCAAAGAACAGTTTAAATTAGAATGCTAGCTTTGGGAGTTAGTGGTGACGGTTAAAGTCCGTCTTCTTTGAGCAATAGAGGGGATTTTAACCCCTGACATCCGGCTTACAAGGTCGGCGCTCTAAAGACTGAGCTACTAGTGCACGATCAGTCAAGGGCCTTGTTTTCCATTCATGCGGTTATTGGGGCCAGAACTAGGAATAGGAAGAAGTAAAGGAAGGATGCAACTTGGCCAATGATAATAAATGGATGTTCAACGGGCATGCCTCCAATTCAAGTTAGGATTATGACGTTTGCGACTAGGGCTCAGAATAGGAATTGGGTGGCGGGTCGGAAGGTCAGGGCTTGTTGTTTTGATGTGTGGAGAAGGGGTACGATTATTAATACAAGGATGGAGGCTAGCAATGCTAGAACCCCTCCTAGTTTGTTTGGGATTGAGCGAAGAATGGCGTATGCGAAGAGGAAGTATCATTCTGGTTTGATATGTGGGGGAGTGACAAGGGGGTTGGCGGGAGTGAAGTTGTCGGGGTCTCCTAGGAGGTTAGGTGAAAATAGTGCAAGGGAGGTTAGTGCGAGGAGGACGATTGCGAAACCTAGGAGATCTTTGTAGGAGAAGTATGGGTGGAAGGAGATTTTATCTGAGTCTGAACTTAGTCCTAGAGGGTTGTTTGATCCTGTTTCGTGGAGGAAGAGTAGGTGGATGACGGTTGCAGCTAGAATTACAAAGGGGAATAGAAAGTGGAAGGCAAAGAAACGTGTGAGGGTGGCGTTGTCTACTGAAAACCCGCCCCAGATTCATTGTACTAATGTGTTGCCAACATAGGGGATAGCAGAAAGAAGGTTGGTGATAACTGTTGCTCCTCAGAATGATATTTGTCCTCAGGGAAGGACGTAACCTACAAAGGCGGTTATTATTACTAAAAGGAGGAGGATCACTCCAATGTTTCATGTTTCTTTATAAAGGTAAGAGCCGTAGTATAGTCCTCGTCCGATGTGAAGGTAAATGCAGATGAAGAAGAAAGAGGCACCATTAGCGTGGAGGTTTCGGATCAGTCAGCCGTAGTTTACATCTCGGCAGATGTGTGCGACGGATGAAAAGGCTGTGGCGATGTCTGAAGTGTAGTGTATGGCGAGAAATAGGCCTGTGAGGATTTGGGAGATTAGGCAGAGGCCCAGGAGGGAGCCAAAGTTTCATCAGGCTGAGATGTTAGAGGGAGTGGGGAGGTCGACGACTGCGTCATTTGCAATTTTTAGGATGGGGTGAGTTTTGCGTAGGCTGGCCATTGAGGTTCTTGTAGTTGAATACAACGGTGGTTTTTCATACCATTGGTCTTGGTTAAAGTCCTGGCGAGAATTATGACTTATTTTATGTTTCTGTTTTTGTTTGGGTTAGTGCTGGGGTTAGTTGCAGTTGCTTCTAATCCGTCTCCTTATTTTGCCGCTTTGGGGTTGGTAGTTGTGGCGGGACTGGGGTGTGGGGTGTTGGTAGGCCATGGGGGTTCTTTTTTGTCTTTAATTTTGTTTTTGATTTATTTAGGAGGGATGTTGGTAGTGTTTGCGTATTCGGCAGCGTTGGCTGCTGAGCCTTATCCTGAGAGTTGGGGGGACTGATCTGTTGGGGGGAGCATGCTGGCGTATGCGGTGGTGGTGGCTTTGGTGTCTGGTCTGTTTTTAGGTGGGTGGTATGAAGTTTCTTGAGTGCCGGCGGATGAGCTAGGTGAGTTTTCTGTGTTTCGAGGTGATGTTGGAGGAGTTGCGGTGATATATTCATTAGGAGGGGGTATGTTAGCGGTCAGTGCGTGGGTTTTACTTCTTACTTTGTTTGTGGTGCTGGAGTTAACACGTGGGTTGGGTCGTGGGACCCTTCGGGCGGTTTAGAAAGTGAGTAGGATTGTTGCTAGTGCAAGGGTGAGGAGGAATAGGGTCAGATATGTTTTAATTATTCCTTGCTGAATGTTGCTTGTTGTTGTAATGAGGGGAATATTAGAGGAGGCTACGGTTTTAGGGCCTGATTTCTCTAGTCAGGTTTGGTCGATTATTTGGGTGGCAATTGTTTGTCCTAGAATTAGATTGAGTTTGGGTGTGAAGCGATGGATGATTATTGGGAAGTAGCCAAGTATGTTAGAGAAGTGGTGAGGAATTAGTTTAGGTGTAGGTTTGAATTGTTTGTTTGTTAGTGAAGCTAGTTCTAGGGCTAGGAGGAGGCCAGTAATGGTAACAAGGAGGGCGGCTAGTTTGAGCGTAGGAGGTATGGTTATGACTGGTGTTTTAAGGGGGATAATGTTTGAGGTGATTAGAAGTCCAGCAATGATGCTGCCTCATGCAAGGCGTTTGATTGGGTTGATTACGGCAGGGTTATTTTCGTTAATGGGGGATAGAGAGTTGAATCGAGGGTGGCCCATGGACACAAAGAAAACTACTCGTAGGCTGTAGACAGCTGTGAGGGAGGTGGCTAAGAGGGTTAGAGTAAGGGCTCAGGCGTTGAGGTGTGATGTGTTTAGTGCTTCGATGATTGCATCTTTAGAGAAGAAACCTGCCAGGAAAGGAGTGCCTGTGAGAGCTAGGCTGCCGATGGCTAGGCAGGAGGATGTAAAGGGTGTGAGGTGGTGCATGCCTCCTATTTTTCGGATGTCTTGTTCATCGTTTAGGCTGTGAATAATTGAGCCAGAGCATAGGAAAAGTATTGCTTTGAAGAAGGCGTGTGTGCAGATGTGAAGGAAGGCAAGTTGGGGTTGGTTTAATCCAATAGTTACTATCATTAAGCCTAGTTGGCTAGATGTGGAGAAAGCAATGATTTTTTTGATGTCGTTTTGGGTGAGGGCGCAAGTAGCGGTAAAGAGGGTGGTTAGTGCTCCCAGGCAGAGGCAGATGGTTAGGGCGGTTTGATTGTTCTCTATTAGGGGGCTGATTCGGATTAGGAGGAAGATTCCTGCAACGACCATTGTGCTTGAGTGTAGTAGGGCAGATACCGGTGTAGGGCCTTCCATGGCGGAGGGGAGCCATGGGTGAAGTCCAAATTGGGCGGATTTGCCAGTGGCGGCGATAATGAGGCCCACTAAGGGTAGAGTAAGGTCTAAGTTTTTAGCGGCTGTGAATACTTGTTGTATTTCTCATGAGTTAAGGTTTGTTGCAATTCAGGCCATGGAAAGAATTAGTCCAATGTCTCCGATTCGATTGTAAACTACGGCTTGTAAGGCTGCGGTGTTTGCGTCTGCACGGCCGTATCATCAGCCGATTAGGAGGAATGATATGATCCCGACTCCTTCTCATCCGATGAAGAGTTGAAATATGTTATTGGCTGTGACTAGAGTAATTATGGCGATTAGGAAAATAAGTAGGTATTTGAAGAATCGGTTTATAAAGGGGTCCGTGTGTATGTACCAGGATGCGAATTCAAGAATGGATCATGTTACGTATAGAGCAACGGGGGTAAAAATAATTGAGTAGTGATCGAATTTAAAGCTGATGTTTACGTCAAAGGTTGTGGTGTTTATTCAGCTTCAGTTGGTGATGATTGTTTCAGCTCCTTCGTTTAGGAAGAGAGATAGGGGAAGGAGGCTGACAAAGAAGGCTAGTTTTACTGCTGTTTTTACTTGTGAGAGGGCCCAGTCTTCTTTTTGTGGGTTTGGATTAAGGGTAGTTAGTACGGGGTATAGTAGTAGGATAAAGATGGTGATTAGGCTTGATGTTATTATTAATGAGGTGGGGTGCATAGCTTTTACTTGGATTTGCACCAAGAGTTTTTGGTTCCTAAGACCAACGGATGAGCTGTTATCCTTTAAAGCATTTGCGAGTGAGCCTGGGGATTCAACCAAGGTGACGAAGATTAGCAGTCTTCGTTGCTAGCAAGCCTCTCTCGGCAGAAAGAGGGAGTCTCACCCCCATTTTTAGAATCACAATCTAATGTTTTATGTTAAACTATGTCTGCAAGCAGTTCATCCTCAGATTAGCTCTGGCTTGAGAATGAGAAGAATTAAAGGGAGTAGGTGGAGGGTGATTAGAAGGTGTTCTCGGGAGTGGGATGGTTCTAGTGCAATAATGTGTGCGGGTAGCGGGCCTCGTTGGGTCATGAGGAATATATAGAGGGAGTAGCTTGCGGTGATTAATGTACCGGCGCCAGTTAAGGCGATGGATCATCAAGATCAGTTAAATAGAGAGGTGATGATTATTAGTTCCCCTATGAGATTTGGGAGAGGGGGGAGGGCTAGGTTGGCGAGGCTGGCGATGAATCATCATGATGCTATTAGTGGTAGGGCCATTTGTAGGCCTCGTGCTAGAACTATTGTTCGGCTGTGGGTGCGTTCATAGTTGGTGTTGGCTAAGCAGAATAGGGCTGAGGATGTTAGTCCGTGGGCGATTATTAGGATCAGGGCCCCGGTGAGGCCTCATGGGGTTTGAATTAGAATTCCCCCTACTACCAGGCCTATGTGGCTGACGGATGAGTAGGCAATGAGGGATTTTAAGTCAGTTTGGCGTAGGCAGATTGAGCCGGTTATGACGACCCCTCAGAGAGCGAAGATAATGAATGGGTAGCTTAGTTCTTTGGTAGCAGGTTCTAGAATAGTTAGTATCCGGATTATGCCATAGCCTCCTAGTTTTAGGAGGACGGCGGCAAGGACTATGGAGCCTGCGACGGGGGCCTCTACATGTGCTTTGGGGAGTCAGAGGTGAACACCATATAGCGGTATTTTTACTAGGAATGCTAGTAAGCAGCCTGCTCATCAGATCTTATCTGCAAAGGTGAGTAAGAGAAAGGGGTTGGAATATTGGATGGTTAGGAGTGAGAGGGTTCCTGTGTTGTTTTGGAGTAGAAGCAGGGCGACGAGAAGGGGTAGAGAGCCAGCCAGTGTGTAGAATAGGAAGTAGATGCCTGCATTTAGTCGTTCTGCTTGGTTTCCTCATCGAGTGATGAGGAATAGGGTTGGGATGAGGGTGGCTTCAAACATGACGTAGAATATAATGAGTTCTGTAGCGGTGAAGGCTATGATTAGGAAGATCTGTAAAGAGGTCAGGAGGGTAATATATGTGCGTTGTCGGTTGATTGGCTCTAGGGCTGTGTGGTTTTGGCTTGCAAGGATCATGAGGGGGAGAAGTCAGCAGGTGAGGATCAGGAGGGGTGTTGAGAGGGGGTCTGTGGCTATATGGGGGCCGAGGAAAGATCAGCCTGTTTCTGATGTATTTTTCAAGCAGGTGAGGCTAGCTAAAGCAATAAGTAGGCTGTGCAGGAGTGTGGTGGGTCAAAGTCATTTGGGGGAGGCTATTCAAGCCGTTGGTACAAGCATAAGGGTGGGGATTAGGAGTTTTAGCATTGTAAAAGGTTTAGGTTTTGAAGGTGATCAGTTCCGTGAGTGCGGGCGGTGGCGACTAGTAGTGCTAGGCCTGCACTTGCTTCGCAGGCGGAGAAGGCTAGGAGGAGCATTGGGGAGGCTGAGAAGTTTGTTGCGTTGAGCTGGAGGGTCCATAGGGAGAGGGCGATGAATAAAGAAAGTATCATTCCTTCTAGACATAGTAGGGCGGAGAGAAGGTGTGTTCGGTGAAAGGCTAGTCCTGTGAGTCCTAGTAGGAAAACGGATGAGAAGGTAAAGTGGACGGGGGTCATTAGGTAGTTGTGGACTTGAACCACAAGTTCTTGAGCCGAAATCAAGTGTTATTTGTTAAACTAACTGCCTATTCTGCTCATTCTAGGCCGCCTTGGAGTCATTCATAGATTAGGCCGAGGGTGAGGAGAATCAGTACAGCTGCGGCTCATAGGAAGGTGAGGAGGGGGGAGGGTAGTTGGTCGCCTCATGGGAGGGGCAGAAGTAAAGCAATTTCTAGGTCGAATAGGAGAAAGAGGATGGCTACGAGGAAGAAACGGAGGGAAAAGGGGAGTCGGGCGGAGCCAAGTGGGTCAAAGCCGCATTCGTAGGGGGAGAGTTTTTCATAGTCTGGGTTTATTTGGGGGAGTCAGAACGCAACAATAGCTAGGATGGTGGATAGTGCGACGGTGATGGAAATAACGGTTATGATTAAGTTCATTATCTTTCCTTGGACTTTAACCAAGATCTAGTGATTGGAAGTCACCTATACTAACGTTAGTACTAGAAAGATTATGAGCCTCATCAGTAGATGGAGATGTATAGGAATAGTCAGACAACGTCTACGAAGTGTCAATATCAGGCAGCTGCTTCGAATCCAAAATGGTGTTCTGATGTGAAGTGGTATCGAATTTGTCGGAGCAAGCAGACGGCTAGAAATGTAGATCCAATAATAACATGCAGGCCGTGGAAGCCCGTTGCTACGAAGAATGTGGAGCCGTAGACTCCATCTGCAATTGTGAAGGGAGCTTCGTAGTACTCTATGGCTTGGAGGATAGTGAAGTAGAAACCAAGAAGAATAGTCAGTGTGAGGGAGTGAATCGCTTGTTTTCGTTCTCCTTCTATGATGCTGTGGTGGGCTCAAGTAACTGTCACTCCTGAGGCGAGTAAGACAGCTGTATTAAGAAGGGGGACTTCAAATGGGTCTAGTGTAGTGACTCCCATAGGGGGTCAGCATCCTCCTAATTCTGGGGTGGGAGCTAGGCTTGAGTGGTAGAAAGCTCAGAAAAATCCTAGAAAGAAGAAGACTTCTGAGGTAATAAACAGGATCATTCCATATCGGAGCCCTTTTTGGACTGGAGGAGTGTGGTGTCCTTGGAATGTACCTTCTCGTACGATATCTCGTCATCATTGGAGTATTGTTAGAAGCAGGAGAGCTGTTCCAAGAACAATTAGTGTGGTTGAGTGGAAGTGGAATCAGATTGCGAGACCTGATGTTATTAGTAGGGCGGCAACTGCACCTGTGAGTGGTCAGGGGCTGGGGTCAACTATGTGGTATGCGTGTGCTTGGTGGGCCATTAGACGTTTTCTTGAAGATAGAGGCTTAGAAGAAGAACAAAGACGTAGGCCTGAATTATTGCTACAGCAACTTCTAGCAGGGTTAGGAGGAAGAGGAGGGTGGCTGTGAGGATTGCTACGGTGGGCATTAGCGGGAGGAGAGTAAAGGCGGCTGTGGCAATGAGTTGAATTAGTAGGTGGCCAGCTGTAAGATTAGCTGTGAGTCGGACTCCTAGGGCTAGGGGGCGGATAAAGAGGCTGATTGTTTCGATGACAATTAAGACAGGGATGAGGAGGGTTGGGGTTCCTTCTGGTAGGAAGTGTCCTAGGGCAACTGTTGGTTGATTGCGTATTCCAATGATTACTGTTGCTAGTCAGAGAGGGACTGCAAGACCTAGGTTGAGGGATAGCTGGGTAGTTGGGGTAAAGGTGTAGGGAAGGAGGCCGAGCATGTTAAGGGTTACTAAGAAGAGTATTAGTGAAGTTAGTAGGAGGGCTCATTTGTGACCTCCTAGGTTGAGGGGGGTGAGGAGTTGGTGGGTGAATCGGTTGATGAATCAGCCTTGAAGGGTTAGTAGGCGGTTATTTAGTCATCGGGCTGAGGGGGTTGGGTAGAGGATTCAGGGCAGGGTGAGGGCAAGGGCTATCAGTGGGATGCCCATGAATGTGGGGCTCATGAATTGGTCGAAAAAGCTTAGTGTCATGGTCAGGTTCAGGGTTCTGTTTTTGATTTTTCTGTGCTTTGTAGGGTAGGTTCGTTTGGAAAAGTATGGGCTGTGATTTTTGGGGGAATGGTGATTAGAAAAACTAGTCAGGAGAAGACTAGAATGGCAAATCAGGGTGCGGGGTTAAGTTGGGGCATGTCGCTAGGGGTGGTTGGGGGCCACCAGTCTTTAGCTTAAAAGGCTAACGCTATGCCCGATTTTAGCTTCTTAGCGAGGCGTCTTCAAGTATTAGGGATGATCAATTTTCAAAGTGCTCTAGAGGGACTGCTTCTACTACGATAGGCATGAAGCTGTGGTTTGCTCCGCAGATTTCAGAGCATTGTCCATAAAACACTCCTGGTCGGGATGCGATGAAGGCTGTCTGGTTTAGGCGGCCGGGAGCAGCGTCTATTTTCACACCTAGGGATGGAACTGCTCAAGAGTGAAGGACGTCTTCGGCAGAAATTAGGATCCGGATGGGGGATTCGACTGGGATCACTATTCGATGGTCTGTTTCTAGAAGCCGGAATTGGCCTGGGGTGAGGTCTTGTGTGGGTACTATGTACGAGTCAAAGCCAAGGTCTTCATAGTCAGTGTATTCGTAGCTTCAATATCATTGGTGGCCTATGGCTTTGATTGTAAGATGAGGGTCATTGATTTCATCCATCAGATAGAGGATGCGGAGAGAAGGGAGGGCGATTATGATGAGGATGATTGCTGGGAGGATGGTTCAGATAATTTCAATTTCTTGGGAGTCTAGAACATACTTGTCTGTGAGTTTGGTAGTAACCATGGCCACAATGATGTAAAGTACCGTTGTACTAATTAGGAATACAATCATTAGGGCGTGGTCATGAAAATGTAGAAGTTCTTCTATAACAGGTGAAGCTGCATCTTGAAATCCTAGTTGTGCGGGATGTGCCATTAGTTGTTCAAGACACGCGGGGGTTTAACCCACGATTCTGCCTTGACAAGGCAGTGTAATATCGGCTTTACTAGTGTCTTAAGAAGAAAGTGACAGAGCGGTTATGTAGCTGGCTTGAAATCAGCCCATGGAGGTTCGACTCCTTCCTTTCTCGTTAGTTTGTTTGGACTTGGACGAATGCGGGTTCTTCGAATGTGTGGTAAGGGGGAGGGCAGCCGTGTAGTCACTCCACATTGGTTGCAGTAAATTCTACTCAGAGTACTTCACGTTTAGCTACGAAAGCTTCTCAAATGATGAATAGGAACATAATTACTGCTACGAGTGACACGAGTGATCCGATAGAGGAGACTGTGTTTCATAGAGTGTAGGCATCTGGGTAGTCGGAGTATCGTCGTGGCATTCCGGCTAGGCCAAGGAAGTGTTGGGGGAAGAAAGTGAGGTTGACTCCAGCGAACATAACCCCGAAGTGGATTTTTGTTCAAGTGCTGTGGAGGGTATAGCCTGTGAGCAGGGGAAATCAGTGGACGAAAGCAGCAACGATGGCAAATACGGCTCCTATAGAAAGTACGTAGTGGAAGTGGGCAACTACGTAGTATGTGTCGTGAAGTACAATGTCTAGGGAGGAATTAGCTAGGATAATCCCTGTTAGTCCTCCTACTGTAAAGAGGAAAATGAATCCAAGGGCTCATAGGAGAGGTGTTTCTCATTTGATAGATCCTCCGTGAAGGGTTGCAAGTCAGCTGAAGACCTTGACGCCGGTTGGAATTGCGATAATTATTGTGGCCGATGTGAAGTAGGCTCGTGTGTCTACGTCCATGCCGACTGTAAACATGTGGTGGGCTCATACAATAAAGCCTAGTAGGCCGATTGCTATTATTGCTCAGACCATGCCCATATAGCCGAAGGGTTCTTTTTTACCGGAATAGTAGGCAACAATGTGTGAGATTATTCCGAATCCGGGGAGGATAAGAATGTATACTTCTGGGTGGCCAAAGAATCAGAATAGGTGTTGATAAAGAATTGGGTCTCCTCCTCCTGCCGGGTCGAAAAAGGTGGTGTTTAGGTTTCGATCTGTAAGTAGCATAGTAATGCCCGCGGCAAGGACGGGAAGTGAAAGGAGCAAGAGGACGGCCGTAATTAGAACGGCTCAAACGAACAGAGGGGTCTGATATTGGGAAATGGCAGGGGGTTTTATGTTAATAATTGTTGTGATAAAGTTAATAGCCCCTAGAATTGAGGAGATACCTGCTAAGTGTAGGGAGAAAATAGTCAGGTCGACAGATGCGCCTGCATGTGCCAGGTTGCTGGCTAGTGGGGGGTAGACAGTTCAGCCAGTTCCAGCACCAGCTTCTACTCCGGAAGAGGCGAGGAGCAGGAGAAATGAGGGGGGAAGGAGCCAGAAGCTTATGTTATTCATTCGAGGGAAAGCCATGTCTGGGGCGCCGATTATTAGTGGGATTAGTCAATTTCCAAAGCCCCCGATCATTACTGGCATGACTATAAAGAAAATTATTACGAACGCATGTGCTGTAACAATTACATTATAAATCTGGTCGTCTCCAAGGAGAGCGCCTGGTTGGTTTAGCTCTGCTCGGATAAGCAGGCTTAGTGCTGTGCCTACTATGCCGGCTCAAGCACCAAATACTAGATAGAGGGTGCCGATGTCTTTGTGATTAGTCGAGAAAAATCAACGTGTGATTGCCACAGGTAGGATGGCTGAGGTTTAAGCGGTGGATTGTAGCCCCACAGACAGAGGTTTGAGTCCTCTTTCTACCAAGCTCCGAGGTGTTTAACATATTAGATTGCAAATCTTAAGTAGTAGGCTAATTGCCTGCCGGGGCTTTCCCCCGCCTTTGTCTTGTTTGACAGGCGGGGGAAAGTTAGATAGATGCTCTCTGGTTTGAGCGCTTAGCTGTTAACTAAGAGGTTGTAGGATCGAGGCCTGCCTATCTAGGAAGGCTTTAGCTTAATTAAAGTGTCTGTTTTGCATGCAGGAGATGTGGGGTAATGTCCCGCAAGTCTTACAGAGACTGGGAGATTCTCACTCCCACTGAGGGCTTTGAAGGCTCTTGGTCTAGGTGTTATCCTAAGTCTCTTAAAGGGTTGGTAGGGCGGTAAGAGTAGGGGTAAGTGGTAGGAGGGTAATGGAGGCAGTAAGTGAGAGGGCTAGGGGGAGTGTGTGTTGTTGAGAAAGGAGGCGTCAGGGGGTGGAGCCTGTTTGGCTGTTGGGGAATATGGTAAGGGTTATTGCATATGAGAGTCGTAGGTAGAAGTAGAGGCTGAGGAGGGCGGTTAGAGCAGCTAAGGTGGCGGTGAGAGCAAGGTCTTGGTTGGTTAGTTCTTGCAGGATGAGTCACTTTGGGGCGAAGCCAGTTAGCGGGGGGAGGCCGGCGAGGGAGAGAAGTAGGAGGGGCATGAGTGCTGTGGTGATGGGGTTTTTTGCTCAGGCGGAAGCGAGTGAGTTAATGGTGGTGGTTTTGGTTAGTTTGAATACAAGGAATGTTGAGGATGTCAGGATAATGTAGATGATTAGGGTTAGAAGGGTCAAGTGTGGGGAGAACTGTAGGACTAGCACTATTCAGCCGAGGTGGGCGATTGAAGAGTAGGCTAGGATTTTTCGTAGTTGGGTTTGGTTTAGTCCTCCTCAACCTCCAATGAGGGTGGATGCTAGTCCTAGAGTGATTAGAATGGTAGGGTTGGTAGGTTGGGTTTGTAGCAGAAGGGCGAAGGGGGCAAGTTTTTGTCAGGTTGATAGGATTAGTCCGGTGGTCAGGTCTAGGCCTTGAAGAACTTCGGGGAGTCATGAGTGGAGGGGGGCGAGACCAATTTTTAGGGCGAGGGCAAAGGTTATTATGGTGGTAGGGAGGGGGTGATTTATTTGTAGGATGTCTCATTGTCCTGTTAGTCAGGCGTTTGTGACGCTTGCAAAGAGTAATGTAGCGGCTGCAGTTGCTTGAGTGAGGAAATATTTGGTGGTAGCCTCTACCGCCCGTGGGTGATGGTGTCGTGCTATGAGGGGGAGGATAGCGAGGGTATTTACTTCAAGTCCTATTCAGGCAAGCAGTCAGTGAGAGCTTGCGAATGTGATTGTAGTCCCTAAACCTAGGCCTATTAATAGGGCGGAGAGGACAATGGGGTTCATCAGTAAAAGAGGGGGTTTAACCAACATTTTTGGGGTATGGGCCCAAAAGCTTAATTAGCTGACTTTACTAGGAAGTGGTGTAGTGGATGCACTGAGAGTTTTGAGCTCTCCGGGTGGGGTTCAATTCCCCTTTTCCTAAAAGGAGTTGGGGGGATTTTAACCCCCATGATTCACTCTATCAAAGTGGCCCTTTATTTCAGGCACAGCTCCAGGCTATAGGTGGGGAGGTAGGCCTGCGAATGCGATTGGGAGTGAGAGATGTCAGATGACCATAGCTAGTGTGAGTGGGAGGAAGTTTTTTCAGATAAGGTGTATTAGCTGGTCGTACCGGAATCGAGGGTAGGATGCTCGAACTCAAAGGAAAAGGACGGACAGTAGGGCTGCCTTTGTTGCTAGGTTGATTGCAGTGAGTTCTGGAAGTGCGGGGATGTGCGAGGCTCCTAGGAAGAGAGTGGCGGAGAGGGTGTTTATGAGTAGGATGTTGGAGTATTCTGCTAGGAAGAACAGTGCGAAGGGGCCTCCTGCGTATTCTACGTTAAAGCCTGAAACTAGTTCGGATTCTCCTTCGGTTAGGTCGAAGGGGGCACGGTTGGTTTCGGCGAGGGTTGAAATGTACCATATTGCAGCTAGGGGTCAGGCAGGTAGGATTAGTCAGATGCTTTCTTGGGTGATGTTGAAAGTTTGTAGTGTGAATCCGCCCGTGAAGATAATAATATTTAGGAGGATTAATCCGAGGCTTACCTCGTATGAGATAGTCTGGGCGACAGCTCGGAGGGCCCCAATTAGTGCGTATTTTGAATTGGATGCTCAACCTGATCCGAGAATTGAGTACACAGTTAGGCTGGAGAGAGCAAGAATGAATAGGATGCTTAGGTTTAGGTCTGCTATTGGGTGGGGGAGAGGTATCGGGGTTCATAGTGTTAGGGCAAGGGTGAGGGCTAGTATGGGGGTTAGGAGAAATAGGAATGGGGAGGAGGTTGAAGGTCGTACTGGTTCTTTAATAAATAATTTAACGCCGTCAGCAATGGGTTGGAGAAGGCCGTAGGGCCCGACAATGTTTGGGCCTTTTCGTAGTTGTATGTAGCCGAGTACTTTCCGTTCTAGAAGGGTGAGGAAGGCAACGGCTAGGAGGACGGGAACGATAATGGCTAGAGGATTGAGGATGTGGGTAATGAGTAGGGAAATCATAGTTGAGGAGAGGAGTTGAACCTCTGTGGAAAGGACTTAGGTCTTTAGCACTAACCGGGCTCTGCCACCCCAACATGCCGTTTTCTTAGGCATGGGCGTATGCCCTCTTGCCTGTTTTAGATGTTTTCATCAGGTGGGGGTGAGGCATACTGGGAGCATGGGCCTCTTTCTTTCGGTCCTTTCGTACTAGAAAGAATCATATCATAGATAGAAACTGACCTGGATTACTCCGGTCTGAACTCAGATCACGTAGGACTTTAATCGTTGAACAAACGAACCCTTAATAGCGGCTGCACCATTAGGATGTCCTGATCCAACATCGAGGTCGTAAACCCCCTTGTCGATATGGGCTCTAGAAGGGGATTGCGCTGTTATCCCTAGGGTAACTCGGTCCGTTGATCGGCGTTGCCGGATCATGTAGGTCAGAAATTCTGTTTATTGGAGTGGGAACTCTTGGTTGTAGAAGGAGGTGCTTCCGTTCCGCGCGGGGGTTTCGTGTTCCCCGTGGTCGCCCCAACCAAAGACATCTGGCAGGTATCATTTAGTTTGGCTCCGTGTCTGGGTGTGTTTAACATGGTCTGCCTTGGTGTCTAAAGCTCCATAGGGTCTTCTCGTCTTATGGGAGAATCCCCGCTTCTGCACGGGGAGATCAATTTCATTGACTGGAAAGAGGAGACAGTTAAGCCCTCGTCGTGCCATTCATACAGGTCTTCATTTAAAGGACAAGTGATTGCGCTACCTTTGCACGGTTAAAATACCGCGGCCGTTAAACTTATAGTCACAGGGCAGGCGGGACCTCTTATTTGTGGGTTAAGCAAGAGGCGATGTTTTTGGTAAACAGGCGAGGCGTATATGTTTGCCGAGTTCCTTCTCTTTTCTTTTAGTCTTTCCTTGGGGGCACACCAGTGTGGGGTTAACGGTTATTTTGTTGAATAGTTTTCTAGTTAGCAGGTTTGTTGTTCAATACCCTCTTTGTTTTGGGGCCGTTAAGGTTCGGTGGGGGTTCGTTCCGATTTACACGTGTGCAAGGAGAGGGGCGGAGCCCTCTTATTACTCATTTTAGCATGATCGCTCCCATGGTTGCATGGGGCGGCCTGATAGAATTAGGGGAGTAAGAAATAGTTATCGGGATATTGGGCGGAGTTATGTCTGAGCTTTAACGCTTTCTTTGGGGGTGGCTGCTTTTAGGCCCACCAGAACATTATGCCTTAGTTTAATTATGATCTTAATCCTCCTGGTAAAGTTGTTTCTTGTATCAAAGGGGCTGTACCCCCTTTGATTAACTCTCTCGGTGATTCTTTGGTGTTGAGGGGGCGTAGGGGCCAGGAGATGAAGAAGCCGAGAGGCTGAACTTCTATCCAATTCTCAGGTAACCAGCTATAACTAGGTTCGATAGGTCTGTCACCTCTACTCGAAGCTCTTCCCACTCTTTTGCCACAGAGACGGGTTGGCCCTAATGATAGGCTGTCTTGGAGTAGCTCACCTAGTTTCGGGGAATCAAACTAAAGTGCTCTTTGCTTGAGGTTTTCTAGCTAAATCATGATGCAAAAGGTACGAGGTATGATCTCTGCTTTTTATAGCTTAACTGGGTTATTTCATTTCTCTTTCAGCGTTCCCTTGCGGTACTTTTTCTATTGCGCCGGTGGTTCCTTTTCTTTCGCCTATACTTAGGGGGTAAAATGATTTGTTTAGGTTGGTTAAAGTGGGTTTGGGGTTATTAATGGGGGTTTGTTGTTTTTAGGAGAGGGGCTAGCTGATGGGCGTCAGGGTAATCCGATTTGCACGGATGACTTCTCAGTGTAAGGGAGATGCTTTTCTGTCTTAGCTATACTCTGATTTTTCCAAGCGCACCTTCCGGTACGCTTACCATGTTACGACTTGCCTCCCCTTTGCAATAGCAGGGTTTAGGTTATTTGGGTTTGTGTAGGCTTGGGGAGAGTGACGGGCGGTGTGTGCGCGCTTAAGGGCCTATTTCAGCGGAACTCTCTATTTCCTGCTTACTACTAAATCCTCCTTTGTGACATATGTTTTCATTATGCCGTGCGTATTCTCTGAGATTAGAGAATGTAGCCCATTTCTTCCCCTTCCATATGCTACACCTCGACCTGACGTTCTGGGCTGTGCCAATTTTGCTTACTGTTAGACCTTCATAGGGTAGGCTGACGACGGCGGTATATAGACGGAAGTAACAAGGAGGGGTGAGGTTTAACGGGGGGTATCGGTTCTAGAACAGGCTCCTCTAGGTGGATCTAAAGCACCGCCAAGTCCTTTGGGTTTTAAGCTGATGCTCGTAGTTTCCGGGCGAGTAACGGGTGTGTGGCGTTACCAATGTTTAGGGCTAAGCATAGTGGGGTATCTAATCCCAGTTTGTACCTTAGCTTTCGTGGGTTCAGGGGTGTAAAGCTACTTTCGTGGTTGGGCTTCTTACTTTCGGATGCGTATAACAGCTCTGAGAGCGTTCGGCTTTAGTTTAATTGTTAGTCATAACCACTCTTTACGCCGGTGTTTATCAACTTGGGTCTCTCGTATAACCGCGGTGGCTGGCACGAGTTTTACCGACCCTCTTAGCCTTGACTGAGTCGAGTTTTCACTTATGGCTTAATGTTTATCACTGCTGAATTCCCTTGGGGGTGTGGCTAAGCAAGGTGTCGTGGGCTTTAAGTTTTAAGTGCCTGATACCAGCTCCTTGTTCCCGGGCGGGGAACTGTAAGGGCATTCTCACCGGGGTGCGGATACTTGCATGTGTAAATTTGGCTAGAGTTGATAGTAAAGTCAGGACCAAGCTTTTGTGCTTGCGGAGCTTTCTAGGGCTCATCTTAACATCTTCAGTGTTATGCTTTATGTTAAGCTACGCTAGC